AAATGGAAGAACTAGAACCGTATGGATTTCCAAAGACTCCATGGATAGGAACTAAAAACGAGATATCGAAGTAGTTCTGATGATTCAGTATATCATCACTTCAATTCGGAGTTCTTAGTTACTTTGACCGGGTGGATCTTAGTGATGGAATAATAAGTAATAATTCATTGGTTGATTGTATCATTAACCATTTCTTTATTTTGGTGCGAGGAACTTACCATGAATCCACTGATTTCTGCCGCTTCCGTTATTGCTGCTGGATTGGCCGTAGGGCTTGCTTCTATTGGACCTGGAGTTGGTCAAGGTACTGCTGCGGGCCAAGCCGTAGAAGGTATCGCGAGACAACCAGAAGCAGAGGGTAAAATACGAGGTACTTTATTGCTTAGTCTGGCTTTTATGGAAGCTTTAACAATTTACGGACTGGTCGTGGCATTAGCGCTTTTATTTGCGAATCCTTTTGTTTAATCCTATTCTATAAACGTGGAAATACGTACTTCTTTTCTTATTTTATTGCCGTCGACTTACCGCTTGCTTCTTCGAATTAGATCAAAACTTCACTCCACTTCTTCGTTGAGACAATACTCCGGGGAAGGTCTGATTTGAGGATGAGGAATTAGTAGATCCACTCGCTTTCTCACTTCCCGTCCTTAATTTAATGGAAACCCCTTTTGACTTTTAGGAAGCGTTGCAGGTATTTCGCAATTGACATGAAACCGGGGACCTAATAAGTATCTTATTGGGAACTTCAATTGAAATAAAATAATAATAAAGAATCCATTTTTGAAATTTGAAAATGATTTCAAATGAAATGAATATATTCATATTTAAAATAAGTCAATTAATAAAAAAAAAGAAATCAATAATAAAAAAACGGGACGAAGTGATACAAAAAGAACTCTGTTCGATTTTGTTAGTCCTATCTATAAGAGGAGAGCATATGAAAAATGTAACCGATTCTTTCGTTTCCTTGGGTTACTGGCCATCCGCCGGGAGTTTCGGGTTGAATACCGATATTTTAGCAACAAATCTAATAAATCTAAGTGTAGTGCTTGGCGTATTGATCTTTTTTGGAAAGGGAGTGTGTGCGAGTTGTGTATTTCAAGAATAGGCTGGATCCAACCGGCTGCACTTTCTTTTTTTTTTTATTTATAAATAGGGAAGAAAGGTGCACGATCTCGACGAATTACTTCTGAATAAATTAAGAAATCATATGTAAGAACCATAGCATTTCGTGACTCATTGGTAAATCAACTTTGATTCTCTATCAACCAATAATGTGGGACCATTAACATGGTTAAAGCTAAACCGCCTGAAGTCCAGGCACAACATGGTACTCTTTCTACCACTACGTTAGTACGGAGATGGTTTCAAAATGAATAGTTGGCAATTTATCCGATATAGAACACTCATATCGATAAAATGATTTGAACCATTTACTGGAAAAATGGGTGTCTCGCCCTTTTTTTATCCAATGCTGAATCGACGACCTATGTATAAAATAAGAAGAATTTTTTGGATTTGAAGAAAAAAAAAACAACTTTGCTGACAATTACAGATTTTTTTTGTCTGGTCGGAAGAGTCCTCTGAATATTCTGGTCTTGTATCAGTTTCCATATCTTGGAATACGAACAGAGAAGAGAGGGTAGGCTCATTACATTAAAAGATATGGGAATGCTCATAACATAAGTAACTGAGCGTGAGAGCCAAATGAATCGAAAGATTCATGTTTGGTTCGGGAAGAGATCATGGAAGTGAAGTTGTGAAATGAATGGGAAAATAATCTACTTTCATTAAGTGATTTATTAGATAATCGAAAACAGAGGATTCTGAGTACTATTCGAAATTCAGAAGAACTACGCGGAGGAGCTATTGAGCAGCTCGAAAAAGCCCGGGCTCGCTTACGGAAAGCGGAAATGGAAGCAGATGAGTTTCGAGTGAATGGATACTCTGAGATAGAACGAGAAAAACAGAATTTGATTAATGCCACTTATGAGAATTTGGAACGATTAGAAAATTACAAAAATGAAACCATTCATTTTGAACAACAAAGAGCAATTAATCAGGTCCGACAGCGAGTTTTCCAACAAGCCTTACAAGGAGCTCTAGGAACTCTGAATAGTTGTTCGAACAGCGAGTTACATTTACGCACCATCAGTGCTAATATTGGCATGCTCGGGGCCATGAAAGAAATAACTGATTAGCCCTTTTACTGTAGGCATTATTTTTTTTTTTCTCCCTTTGTTTCCGAAAAAGAATTAAGAGACACTAATGGTAACCATTCGAGCCGACGAAATTAGTAATATTATCCGTGAACGTATTGAACAATATAATCGAGAAGTCACGATTGTGAATACCGGCACCGTACTTCAAGTAGGCGATGGCATTGCTCGTATTCATGGTCTTGATGAAGTAATGGCAGGGGAATTAGTAGAATTTGAAGAGGGTACAATAGGCATTGCTCTGAATTTGGAATCAAACAATGTTGGCGTTGTATTAATGG